CGACAATTCAAAAGTGGGAGAAGGCTTTTTACTAATGAATCGATATTCAAAATCATTCCATTCGGAATCCCTTGCTTTATCAAAGCGACGGACTTCTAAATTCTCATAGGGCCCCCCCGGAATTCCTTCCAGAGCCTGTTGAATAATTTTTATGGATTCCGTCATTTCACTGATTCGTACTAAATAACGAGCTAATGAGTCTCCTTCTTTTTGCCATTGGACTTCCCAATCGAATTCATCGTAACACTCATAATGATCAACTTTACGAAGATCCCATTGCATTCCTGAAGCTCGTAGCATTGGTCCTGATAAACCCCAATTTATTGCTTCCTCTCCACCAATAATGCCCACTCCTTCAACTCGTTCCAAAAAAATGGGATTCCGCGTAATAAGCTTTTGATATTCAACAACTCCTGTTAAAGAATAATCGCAGAAATCCAAACATTTATCTATCCAGCCATGAGGTAGATCAGCAGCTACTCCCCCGATACGGAAATAATTATGCATCATTCGCATACCTGTGGCAGCTTCGAATAGATCATATAGCAATTCCCTCTCTCTGAAAATATAGAAGAAAGGAGTCTGTGCACCGATATCCGCCATAAAAGGCCCAAGCCATAACAAATGAGAAGCTATACGACTCAACTCCAGCATAATGACTCTGATATAGCTGGCTCTTTTAGGTACTTGAATATTTCCCAATTGTTCTGGTGCATTTACCGTTATTGCCTCTGTGAACATAGTAGCTAAATAATCCCAACGTGTTACGTAAGGTAGATACTGTATAATTGTTCGGTTTTCCGCAATTTTTTCCATCCCTCTGTGTAAATAACCCAATACGGGTTCACAATCAATAACATCTTCACCATCTAGAGTAACGATGAGTCGAAGAACACCATGCATTGATGGGTGGTGAGGACCCATATTGACTATCATGAAGTCTTTTCTTATATCCGGTACAGTCATATGTTTTCTTCCCCGATTCATTATTTCATGAATTGCTGAAAACGAAACGAGGTTCATCAAAATTCAAGATCTAATAAAGCAAATAATTCAAACGAATTTTCAAATTAACGAGTTTTTGGTTCCCGAATATCCAACTGACCAATTAATTCTTTATAACGTACTCTATTTTTCTTTGACAAATAAGCTAGTATACGTTGACGTTTTCCCAGAATTTTCCGCAGACCTCTCTGAGATAAATAGTCTTTTCTGTGCAATTCCAAATGTGAAGTAAGTCTCCGTATCTTATTGGTGAAACTGAATACTTGAAATTCAACAGACCCTTTGTTTTTTTCTTTTTCTTCTTGCGGAATAACTGAGATGAATGAATTTTTTACCATAAAAAGAATTCTTCTCTCTCTCTCTTTTTTTTCTTTCTTTTCCACAGATATGGATTTTACCGATCAGGAATAATAATAATGCCAGTCATTTAGATCTGGTACACACAATAAAATAATCTGGATTTATTCATTTTCTATCGAATCCAATTGAAAATTGGATTCGATAGAAGGAGATGGTACATTTCTACACCCACAAAAGGGAATGATTGGGACTTAAGAAAATTCTGCCGATTCATTCCTAGATCCAATTGATATGATACATCATTGAATCAGTATCATGTATCAGAATCTAATGTAACACAACGTGTGTGTACATTTGTATACCTTTATATACCGGATATGACACGTGATATAGATATATAGGAAATACACCATCAACTAATTCTGACTCGTGGATACATATGTATCCTTGACATACTGAAACGACTGCCATTATTGGTATCAAACCAGTAGCGATTCATACAAGCTAAATCTTCTAATCGATAATTGGGCCAAAGAAACAATTTGAATTGGATAAATTTATTTATATCTGTATCAAAATGCTTGTCCTCATCCAAAAATTGCACACAGTTCCTTACGTTGTTGCCATTGAAAAATACTGAATTTCTATTCACAACATTCTCATTCTCGGAATTCAAACAAATTAGAATTCTCAATTCTCTACGACGTCTAGGAGATGGAATATTTTCAGGAACAAGCAAAGCATAATTATTTTCATCTCCATTCACAAGTACCTTTCCATGTTGTGCAATGGATCTATCGAAATAATCTTCATCAACATATTTTTTTTCTCGGCATATTCGATGAGTTTGGTACTTATTCTTATGGACCAATGAAATACTTATGGTTTGATACATAATCCATTGTCCATCCCATTTTATAGACAGACGAACCGGTTCGATAATCAATATTCCCCTTTTTATCAATTCTGTAAGAGTTAGATCCTTCTGAATCAGCATTACATCCAGGCGCATTTCTCCTCTTTGAATAGAGGATATAGCAATTTCCCTTGGATTTATCAGCCTAAGCAGGAGACAATATACCTTGATATTATTAAGAATTCTTTGATTCAAAGGATCATCCCATCTCAATTGAAAAAGCAAATACCTTTTCAGGAAGAAATCTAGTTCCGCTTCCTTATTGCTCTTGAATTGTCTTTTCTTTCTACGTTTTTTAATGTCTGATTCCGCGGAATCTTTTTCAAGATCTTTTTGTCGGTTTCGTGGATCTGATCCAAGATTCCCTTGACCCAGCTGTTCTTTTTCTTCTTGATTTCGATTCTCTAATTCAAGATATTCTTTTTGATTAGATGATAGACGAAGATCCTTTTTTTGATTTCTGTTGATGTTTTTATTTTCACTAATGTTTTCATTTCCATTCAAATTGAAAATAAGTAATTTGATTGGTATGATCCACGGTTTAATCTTATATGCATCATAAAGTAGCACAAATTCCGAGAAGAACCAGGGTTCTAGATTCGATATGGGACGATGTAGCATTTCTTCATTCATTCCCATCCAATCAAAAAAAAACCTTTTTTTTTGATTGGATGGGTTGATTTCTTGATGAATCGTGAGATAAAAAAGATTTTTCTTATCAATTATTTGATAATCATTAGTCCCAGTCTTAGTATTTTTATTAATGTTGGTTCCAGTATCTATATCGGTCCAAGTCTCAATATCGATATTCTTTCTAAGAAAAAAATGGAGAATTCTCCCCTCCAAATATTTTCTATCCGGATTTTTCCCCGTATCAATAATAGACCCTTCCCCTAGATAATCATTAATAGCTATACCCCCGGGTACATAAAATGATTCGGGTTTAGGCATGTTGTAATTATATGGAATCTCTCGGTCTCCATTTACTTGGAATGGCGATCCATAAATATATGAGTCCTTCCTGTCTTCATAATGAATATATTTATGTGATAAAAGATCATATCTGTAGTGTTTTTTAAATTTTTCTTTTTGACTCGGTAATGAGTTCACTACATAATTATTTTGTTTCTCGTAATGAATTAATTGGTCTTTTTCTTTTTCATATGAATCTTTTTTTGAGTCTTTATTTTGAATCATACGACGTTGATTGACTCTATTTCGCCATTTTTGCGGTACTAATTTAGACCATCTAGTCTGAGATAAATTGTATTGATAATGACCCCTTAACCAATTTTTCCATTCATTCATTCCAGAATTCGGAAGTTTCTTAGACCTTGATTTGGCATCCAATATTCCTCGTGTCCCAAAATGATCCTTTATTCTATCCTTAAGAAAAAGATATGCTCCGCGATATTGAAGTACAGATCTCAAGTAATACTTATTAATAATTTGGATTTGTGATAAATTGTAAAATACATATGCTTGGGACAAGGAAGATAAGTCACAAGAAATCTGTGATTTATTATTACTAATATTAGAAAGAGACTTTTTTATAGTCGAAATAAAGTGAATTGCATTTTGATTTGTTTCATCAATTCCTTCTTTATTTCTTTCATCATTGTAAATGTCTTTGTCGATAATTTTTTTTGTTGATTCAAATTCAAGGAAAAGTTGTGCATTTATTCTGGGAATATTAATGTTACATAGAAAGATATCCATATAGATTCTTTCAATGAAAGATTTCATAAAATAGTGCCATTTACGTATTAATCGGGCACCTCCTCTTTTTGATATCTGCCAAATATGTTTCTGTGATTCCGATCTTTTATCATCACAACCTGTCTCGTTAGGACTAATCTTTCTATTTGGAGTTAGAAATATTTTTCTCTTGTCTTTTGTAATCCTTTCTATTTTATTTCGGATTGTGGTTGTCCTATCAGCCAGATCCTTCATTTTTTTTTCTGTCAGTGAATAATTTGTCCAATCCACAGATCTAATTCGAATGATCGATTCATGGTTAATCTTATTACTAATTATAGAATCTTTTCTATTTTCATTTGGTTCATATACTTTCCTCAATCCAAATAAGAAAATTGGATTTACTTTTGCAAACTCTTTTATTATTCTTTTTATAAATAGAACTGTTTTGAGAATCCATCTTGTTTTTTCTTTTAAGACCCTTAGAAACCATTTTTTTCTTTCTACTAAAGCTCTTAGAACTAGAAAACATTTCTTTTTCACTTTTCTAATTTTTTTTTCGAGTTCTTTCCAAATGGGGTCAAAAAAGGAAGGTCGTTTTCGGGGAGAACCAAAAGGTAGTTCAGTTTCCATCCCCCAGACTGTTAAAAAACCAAAATTTTCTTTTTTTCCTTTCTTTTTCATTCGATCTCTATGATCGAATCGTAGCTTAGATCTGTGCCAAGGTTTCAGACAGAAAGGAAATAGGATCTTTATTTGAATACCGTCTGTTAGCCAGTCTTTCGGAAATTCTGTTTCTGATAATTGAACACCATTATAGGTGCATTTAACATGCATTTCTCTATTCCACTCCTTCCAATCCTCGTACCACTCGGGGAATTGAAATAATAACATACGGCCGAGATTTTTAGCTATTATCAATGAAGGCAATACGATGTATTTTCTAAGAATCGATTGTGTTACTAACATAGAACCTCTTATTGTTTGAGCAAATAGAATAGTATCCCAATTTTCTGCTATTGCTATCCGTTCATTCTCTTCCTTTTTCTCCTCCTTTGTTTTTTCCTTTTCTTTTGCCTCT